AGTAATGTTGATCATTTAGTCGGCGTTAGAGACATTCATAATTTCGTACCTGATGATACTTTTTTAGTTAGGGATAATAATAGGGACAGTTATTTCATATGTTTTGATATTGAAAATCAAATTTTTGAGATTGACAATGCTCATTCTTTTCTAAGTGAACTAGAAAGCTCTTTTTCTAATTCTCGGAATTTTTGTTATCTAAATAGTGTATCTAATAGTGATGATCCCCACTATGATCCTTACATATATGATACTAAATATAGTTGGAATAAACACATTACTAGCTGTATTGACAGCTATTTTCGTTCTCAAATTTGTATTGATAGTTACATTTTAAGTGGTATTGTCAATTACAATGACAATTACATTTCTAGTTACATTTTTGATGAAAGCAGAAATAGTAGTGAAACCCAGAGTTCAAGTATAAAAACGAGTCCGGCTGGTAGTGAGTTAACTATAACAGAAACGGAAAATTCTAATGATCTAGATTTTACTCAAAAATATAGGCATTTATGGGTTCAATGCGAAAATTGTTATGGATTAAATTATAAGAAATTTTTGAAATCAAAAATGAATATTTGCGAACACTGTGGACATCATTTGAAAATGAGTAGTTCAGATAGAATAGAACTTTTGATTGATCCGGGTACTTGGGTTCCTATGGATGAAGATATGGTCTCTGTGGATACCATTGAATTTCCGTTGGAAGAGGAATCTTACAAAGAGCGTATTGATTCTTATCAAAGAAAAACAGGATTAACTGAGGCTGTTCAAACAGGCATAGGTCAACTAAACGGTATTCCCATAGCAATTGGGGTTATGGATTTTCAGTTTATGGGGGGTAGTATGGGTTCCGTAGTTGGCGAGAAGATCACTCGTTTGATCGAATATGCTACCAATCAGTTTTTGCCTCTTATTCTAGTGTGTGCTTCCGGAGGAGCACGCATGCAAGAAGGAAGTTTGAGCTTGATGCAAATGGCTAAAATAGCTTCCGCTTTATATGATTATCAATCAAAGAAAAAGTTATTCTATGTATCAATCCTTACATCTCCTACTACTGGTGGGGTGACAGCCAGTTTTGGTATGTTGGGCGATATCATTATTGCCGAACCCAATGCCTACATTGCATTTGCGGGTAAAAGAGTAATTGAACAAACATTGAATACGACAGTACCTGAGGGCTCACAAACGGCTGAATATTTATTCCATAAGGGCCAATTCGACCTAATCGTACCACGTAATCTTTTAAAAGACGTTCTGAGTGAGTTATTTCAGCTCCACGCTTTCTTTTCTCTGAATCAAAATTCAATCAAGCGGATCCTTAATAAAAAAAATATATTAATTAATCAAAATATAAATTATTATTTTTTTTTTATAAAACGAGTAGTTATTTAGTTTATAGAAATCAAAGCCAAAATCCATTCTACGGATTTTGGCTTGGTAGCATTTGATGACATAAGATTTAATTGTAAAAATAATTATGCGGATCATTTTTTTTTTTACCGACATTCCCGATTACTAATCAGTAAAAACCTCTATCAAAAAAAAAAGAATGCATTCCTTCTTCCGCTAAATTAAAATTAGGCAAGGAGAATAAAGCGAATTTCGCGTTCTCTTCTTATGTGTATATAATTAAAATATAGAAAATTTAAAAGTGAAAAGTACAGAATCTTGCATCTTTCGATATTTTTTTAGAATCCCCAGTTTTACTAAGACTCCCTATTCCCGGATCGGATTGTAACAAATTTTTCAGGAAGTTGTAAGAAACTCTTTCTTTATTTTATTCCATTTTATGAAATTCAAATTATAAGACAAAAACAAGATAATAAAAAAGGCGATTATCATATATATATATATTTCATGTAGAAAGATGAAAAATTATATTTATTTAGTTCGACGTTCCTTGCACTTATTTTATTATATTTATATATTTTTTATTATATCACATATACTCACTTAGATATGCTTAGTATAATTCTATATGAATTATAAATAATGATTATAAGATACCTTTATAACAATATAAATAACAATATAACAATAACAGGTAAAAATAGTAAATCCAGGTATCCATTTTATGACAAATTTACCCTCTTTTTTTGTGCCTTTCGTGGGCCTAATATTGCCGGCAATTGCGATGGCTTCTTTATCTCTTCATATTCAAAAAAACAAGATTTTTTAGATATCGATATGATGGGGCTAAATCTCATCTATTTTGTTTTTTTTTTCAAGATTTAGACTTAGACCATAACACAGATATCTATTTCTTAGAATAAAATATGTGATGTGGTTTCCCCCGAACATAAAGAAACTATTATTGTTATTCGTGTGTAAACATGATATATGAGTAAATAAATTATAGCTATTTGCAACGAAATCAAATCGGGATCGGGGCGAATGCCTTAAATGTAAAGTGAATATATCTATATGTATGTGGATATCTATAGGAAATCATGCGAAATGGATATTATTATTTTATATCTAACCAATTCGATGAATTACTCCTAAAATAAAAGTTCACATCAGAATAGTGCTAGTTGATGAGAGTTATTTCGGAAACACACAAAAAGTCAAATTAATTTGGGTTATTCTCTCAATTTCAATAAAATGCAACTAGATCTAGTATGAATTGGCGATCAGAACATATATGGATAGAACTTATAGCGGGGTCTCGAAAAACAAGTAATTTCTGCTGGGCCTTTATCCTTTTTTTAGGTTCATTAGGGTTTTTATTAGTTGGAATTTCCAGTTATCTTGGTAGAAATTTGATATCTTTATTTCCGCCTACGCAAATCATTTTTTTTCCACAGGGGATCGTGATGTCTTTCTACGGAATTGCGGGTCTCTTTATTAGCTCTTATTTGTGGTGCACAATTTCGTGGAATGTAGGTAGTGGTTATGATCGGTTCGATAGAAAAGAAGGAATAGTGTGTATTTTTCGTTGGGGATTTCCTGGAAAAAATCGTCGCATCTTCCTCCAATTCTTTATGAAAGATGTCCAGTCCATCAGAATAGAAGTGAAAGAGGGTATTTATGCTCGTCGTGTCCTTTATATGGAAATCAGAGGCCATGGCGCTATTCCTTTGACTCGTACTGATGAGAATTTGACTCCACGAGAACTTGAGCAAAAAGCTGCTGAATTGGCTTATTTCTTGCGTGTACCAATTGAAGTATTTTAAAAAATGAATTGAAACTGAAATGAAAAGAATGAATGCTTTTTTTCTTTTCAATAGAGAGATTATATCTTGTAGATTCTCTTTTTTTTTGTTTTGTCAATCAATTTTTCTTTTTATCCCTTTTTGTACTTCTTAATTACCAAACGATTGGGATGCTTATAACGATAGCCTTTTTGTCTTGTTTTGGTAGTCATTTTTTTTATCAGAATCACAATATTCTTCAGAAAATTCTCTCAATTATTCCCGGACTATGCGTCGTTTTTTTTTTTCAAAAAATTGGATATTTTGATAGAAAGAGAGTTCTTTCGTTTCAAAATCTGAATAATATTTGTTACTTGAAGGGGCTCTTTCATGCATTTCTTTATTGAAAGGGGTCACTCTCTTCGAATTTTAGCAAGTGATAGATTTGGAAACAATCTCTTTATTCGAAGTGGATTCTTTTTTATTCCATTTCTGTATTATTTATAAATTCAAGTACTAACCGCTGAATCATACACAAAAAAAGCGGGGAATAGATTCGTGAGCTCGATAACTTGTAATAGAACTGATCCTTGATAGGAATATTAGTTAGTATCGTATAGCGTCAACGAATGGGGTGAGTTCATTAAAAATTCAAAGACGGAAAAATGGCAAAAAAGAAAGCATTCATTCCCCTTCTATATCTTGCATCTATAGTATTTTTGCCCTGGTGGATCTCTCTCTCATTTACTAAAAGTCTGGAATCTTGGGTTACTAATTGGTGGGATACTAGGCAATCCGAAATTTTTTTGAATGATATTCAAGAAAAGAGTATTCTAAAAAAATTCATAGAATTAGAGGAACTCTTACTCTTGGACGAAATGATAAAGGAATACCCGGGAACACATCTAGAAAAGCTTCGTATCGGAATCTACAACGAAACGATCCAATTGATCAAGATGCACAATGAAGATTGTATCCATACGATTTTGCACTTCTCGACAAATATGATCTGTTTCGTTATTCTAAGTGGTTATTCTATGCTAGGTAATGAAGAACTTGTTATTCTTAACTATTGGGTTCAAGAATTTCTATATAACTTAAGCGACACAATCAAAGCCTTTTCCATTCTTTTAGTAACTGATTTATGTATAGGATTCCATTCGCCCCACGGTTGGGAACTAATGATTGGATCTGTCTACAAAGATTTTGGATTTGCTCATAATGATCAAATTATATCCGGTCTTGTTTCTACCTTTCCGGTCATTCTAGATACAATTTTAAAATATTTGATTTTCCGTTATTTAAATCGTGTATCTCCCTCACTTGTAGTGATTTATCATTCAATGAATGACTGAAAAATGATTCACTGATCCAATTAGAATGGTTGGTTGTTACTTTGTACATAAGCAAAACATTCAAAACTGTACTTATTCTTTTTACTCATACAAGGGATTCGATTCCTCCTATATTCTATTCCATTACAATAAAATTCTTTTAGTACATAGCAGAATCATAGATAGGGAACTATACTAGACTAAGAACCCACCTAATTTTATTGTATAAATTTTCGATACCAATGATTGGACCATGCAAACTATAAATACCCTTTTTTCTTGGATAAAGGAAGAGATTACTCGATCCATTTCCGTATCGCTCATGATATATATAATAACTGGGGCACCCGTTTCAAATGCCTATCCCATTTTTGCACAGCAGGGTTATGAAAATCCACGCGAAGCGACCGGCCGTATTGTATGTGCCAATTGCCATTTAGCTAATAAACCCGTGGATATTGAGGTTCCACAGGCGGTACTTCCTGATACTGTATTTGAAGCGGTTGTTCGAATTCCTTATGATATGCAA